TTAAAATTTCATGTACTGATTCTTGAATACCTACTATGTTAGAATAGTCATGTGGTATGTTCTCAGATTTTGCACGTGTAATACATGTTCCTTCTATTTCGCCAAGTAAAGCTCTTCGCATCGCAATGCCTATTGTGTCGCCTTGACCTTTCATAAGTGGAGACAGAATAAAGCGTCCATAATAAAGACGTTTACTGTCTCTTCTTGATTCAACACACTTCCACTGTAGTGTCCGAGTAGATACTTTGACTTTCTCTCGAACCATAGTAATTTTATTTGATCAGATCATTGAATCGTTTATTTCTCTTGAAACCCTTTCATCCTTTAGTTAGTTCTATACACGTCTTTTTTTAGGGGGTCTACAACCATTATGTGGCATAGGGGTTACATCTCGTACGAAACTTAAAAGTATACCGCTTCTACGAATAGCTCGTAATGCTGCATCTCTTCCGAGTCCAGGGCCTTTTATCCTTACTTCAGCTCGTTGCATCCCTTGATCCACTACTGCTCGAATAGCATTTCCTGCTGCGGTTTGGGCAGCAAAAGGAGTTCCTCTTCTTGTACCCCGGAATCCACAAGTACCTGCGGAGGACCAAGAAATCACCCGACCCCGTACATCTGTAACGGTCACAATGGTATTGTTGAAACTTGCTTGAACATGAATAACTCCCTTTGGTATTCTACGTACATTTTTACGTGAACCACTACGTGTATTTTTACGTGAACCAATTCTTAATATAGGTTTTGCCATATTTTTTCATTTCACAAGAAATATATGGATATATCCATTTCATGTCAAAACAGACCTTTTTTTTACAGCTCTTTGGACGTGCCGTTTCCTTTACGTGAGTTCGTTTAGTAAGATTATCCTTGTCTTTGTTTATGCCTCGGGTTGGAACAAATTACTATAATTCGTCCCCTCCTGCGGATTAGTCGACACTTTTCACAAATTTTACGAACGGAAGCCCTTATTTTCATAGTTGTTATTCCTTAATTCTGTGAATATATTTATTGGTGGACGAAAAAAAGGTTTCTTGATATTTTTGAATCTTGAATTGTATCTTCGTGAAAGGAATGGTTGAAATTAAAAAAAAAACCACTTACTCATTTGAATCCTTGTTATGGAGTCTAGAAAATGGCTGTCCCCTGATTAATTTATTTATATCTAAGAACTTACTCAAAATTTTACTTTTTTATCCTATAGGTATACCTAAAATATGTCGAATCCTTTCATAAGCATGAAAAAAATCTTTAGTATCTAAACAAAAGCGAAACATGCCGTTCTGAAGTTATTCAGAAAGAAAACTTTCATTAATTTATTTTTTCTTTAATTTCATTCGAAGTAAAACATCCGAAACTTTTTTGAACAGGGTTTTTATTACGCAACCCCCCTTTTTTTCACAAATCGTAAATTCCAGATATCTAATTTTTATATTAGAAGGATTACCATATATAACACAAAATTTCTCCGCCGATTCTTTTTAGTCGAGCTTCTCGGTCTGTCATTATACCTTGAGAAGTCGAAAGGATTACAATCCCTATTCCGCCTAAAATTCGTGGAATTCGTTGAGAGTTAGAATAGATTCGTAGACCCGGTCGACTTATTCTCTTTAAATTTAAAATCGTTTTATAGGATTCTTTCTTATTTCGTCTGTGTCTTAGGGTTAAAATCAAAAAATATTGGTTGCTTTCGCGATGTTTCCTCACGTTTTCGATAAAACCCTCTCGTAAAAGGATTTTAACTATGCTTTCGGTGATGTTAGTCGATCCTATCCGAACCGTACCTTTTCTATTCATGTCAGCATTTCGTATAGAGGTTATTATATCAGCAATAGTGTCTTTACCCATGATAAGTTAAAATTCCTTCTTGTTCTATAATTTTGATATAATCAACATGTTCTTTTTCTTTTATTTATATATAGATATAGACGAATTATATATTAATATATGAATTAAATTCTTAATATTTTATTATTAAGGGTATATGCGTGATACACAATCTATTAATTAATTTTATTTCAATACCAGTTTTTTAATCCTATACTAAACTATTGATATTTAGATCTTATAATACCTCAGGAGCTAATGAAACTATTTTAGTAAAGTTTAATTGTCTCAATTCCCGTGGGATCGCCCCAAAAACTCGAGTTCCTTTTGGATTTCCTTCTTGATCAATGACAACTGCGGCATTGTCATCATATCGTATTATCGTCCCATTGTTACGTTTGAGTTCTTTACAAGTACGTACAATTACAGCTCTAATCACTTCTGATCTTTCTAGAGGAGTATTTGGTATTGCTTCTTTGATTACAGCAACAATAACGTCACCAATATGAGCATATCGGCGATTACTAGCTCCTATTATTCGAATACACATCAATTCTCGAGCCCCGCTGTTGTCTGCTACATTCAAATAGGTTTGTGGTTGAATCATATCATTTTTTTTGTATCTCTTCTTTTAATGCAAAGGACGAAGTAAAAAAATATTGTTTGTCAAAAAAAAAAAAGAAAACTTATAATCTTTTTATCCTTAAATGTTATTTAGCTTTTTCATTCTATACTCCTATTCAGAAATAATGAATTGGGTTTTTATAGGCATTTTTGATGCCGCTATTGAAATAGCTTTTCTGGCTATATTTTCGGGTACACCACCCATTTCATAAAGGATTTTACCTGGTTTAACCACAGCTACCCAATACTCGGGGGATCCTTTCCCAGAACCCATACGCGTTTCCGCAGGTCTTACTGTAACTGGTTTATCTGGAAATATACGTACCCAAATTTTTCCACCGCGTCGTACATTTCGTGTCATTGCTCGTCGCCCTGCTTCTATTTGTCTAGATGTGATCCAAGCGGGTTCAAGTGTTTGAAGAGCATATCTGCCAAAACAAATACGATTCCCACGAGAAGATATTCCTTTTAGTCTTCCTCGATGTTGTTTACGAAATCTGGTTCTTTTTGGGTTATAGTTGATGGGTTTTTTCTAAATTAGAAATTCCATCTCTACTACAGAACTGAACGTGAGAGTTTCTTCTCATCCAGCTCCTCGCGAATAAAAGGACTAAAAAAGTTTGTATTACGATATAGATGTAGTTAATGATTAATTCTATTAATCATGGTATTAAATTTCATCTGATTTCTTCTAAATTTGTGTATGTCTTTTTCGAAATGGAATCCAAGATGAATTATATTTATTTAAAAATAACGTAATATCATCATCTTGAATGTCGTTTTTGTTAGAGTTAGAATATTCTAACAAATCCTTATTTTCTTTTATCTTTTTAAAAATTTTTTTTACTTGAAAAAAAAAAATATTCGCCGGCGAATATTTACTCTTTCAATATCTATATTAAGTTTGATGTTTATCCTAGGAAATATCAGAATAAAAAATCAGAATAGATAATAAAGTTTCTGGTTTATTCCGCCATCCTGTCCAATGAATTACTAAGATTTGTTTTTCAATAGAATCCTCTATATTCATGGGTTCCGTCGTTCCCATCGCTTCTTGATTAATCATTAGGCCCGAATTCTACAATGGAGCTCTTATATGAATATGAAATTGGGAATTTCATTTTTTAATTTGTTTTTGAGTCAATTTTCTCAGTTTTTATTGGCTCAAGGCTCTTAATTTTTTTTGTTTTCAGAACAGATTTATCTAATTATTATGAATGAATCTGTATTGATGCTTTATTACATTGCTTTTCTTACAGTGACCTCATAGACTTTCCAAATTGGAATCATATATCATTAATATTCATTTTTTTCTCTCTTTCTTTCATCCTTCCACTTATCCGCATACTTTTCGATTACCTTTCAGAACTTATAATCATATTTCTTTATTCTTTTTTTTTATTCAGTTGCTACAATGATATGATCAATTTATCATATCTTGACTGATTTTTTTATCCAGATAATGTGAAGCAATGAGTTGCTTAGGTTATTTATTAATGCTATAGTTATTAGTTACTGTTATAGGTAAGTTCTTTTTTCTTTTTTTTTTTATCTTAATCTAATCCTAAACCAACGAGTCACACACTAAGCATAGCAATTATATCAAAGGAGTTTTGATGGAAATTTTTATTCAATCTTATAGAATTGCTTATTTTATTCTTAAACATAAAAAAGAAGACTGCACTTTTTTATTACTGTATAGTGTTATACTACATAGTTTTCGTTTTTTATCGTTGGATAAAATGTAAAGATAAAGAAAGTTTTTTTATTCTTCGTCTACGAATATCCAAATTTTTATTCCTAAGACCCCATAAATAGTTCGAACTGTATAGGAACAGTAATCAATTTTAGCTTCAATTGTTTGTAAAGGAACTCTGCCTTCTCTGATCCATTCAACACGTGCAATTTCTTTTCCGTCGATACGCCCTGCAATTTGTACTTGAATTCCTTTTGTATTCGCCTGTTCAGTTAATTCAATAGCTTTTTTCATTGCTTTTCGAAAAGAAACACGATTTTTTAATTGTCCAGCTATAAATTCTGCAAGAATATTAGGATCCCCATACGGATTGGAAATTCTGGTAATAGCAATGTTGAGTTTTCTATTGACACAATTTAGTTCTTTTTGAACATTCATCTGTAATTCTTCGACTCTTCGGGGTTTATCTTCAATTAATAATTTAGGAAATCCCATATAGATTATGATCTGGATAAGATCGATTCTTTTTTGAATTTCGATACGTGCAATTCCCTCCATACCAGAGGATATTCTTATATTTTTTTGGACATAATTTTTAATACAGTCTCGTATTTTTTTATCTTCTTCTAAACCTTCAGAATACTTTTTTGGTTGTGCAAACCAAAGAGAATGATGACTTTGGGTTGTACCAAGTCTGAAACCAAGTGGATTTATTTTTTGTCCCATAGGCCTCCACTACTATATGTATCATAACATGTTAGATTTCTGTTTTCATTGCTGCATCCAGGTTTTTTTAAATACATTAAATATTCTTCATATTGTTGATAGAAGGATATATCCTCCAATACGATAG